CGAAGAAAAAAATATATAATAATTAATAATCAAGGCGATTATCATATATATCTTTTTTTACCATATAGAAAGATGAATAAGTCCATTATATACTCACTTAGATATATATACTGAGACCTATACTAATTTCATTTAAATTCGAATTTCATAAATATTAATTAATAAGAATTATAATTCTTAATTATAATCATTATAAGATCTCTTTATAAATAATTTATAAATAAGAATACTAGGTACAAATAATAAATCGAGGTATCCGTTCTATGATAACTTTCGACTTTCCTTCTGTGTTGGTGCCTTTAGTAGGCCTAGTACTCCCGGCAATGGCAATGGCTTCTTTATTTCTTCATGTTCAAAACAATAAGACTGTTTAGATCTGATAGGCCCAACTCTCATTCATTTGTTTCAAAACATAGACTTGTATCATAACGCAGATAACCATTTTTTGAAATATGGTATAACATTCCGCCGAACATAAAGGAGAGGCTTTTATGCTTATACCTGTAAAAAGATGATATATTAAGTCAAGGAATTCTATCGATTTGATTTCTATTTGAAAATATATCAGCATTGACGGATGGCTGAAATGTAAAGTTGGCGTATGTATATCGATGGGATCATACGAAGGGTATGTTATTATTTTAAATCGAACCAATTTCACGAATTCCTCTTAAAAGTTGACAGCAACCTAGTACTAGTTGATGAGAGTTACTTCGGAAACAAAAAGAATAAAGTCTGGGGTATTTTCTTAATTCCAATAAAACGAAACCGGATCAAGTATGAGTTGTCGATCAGAGCATATATGGATAGAACCTATAACGGGGTCTAGAAAAACAAGTAATTTATGCTGGGCCCTTATCCTTTTTTTAGGGTCATTGGGATTCTTATTGGTTGGAACTTCCAGTTATCTTGGTAGAAACTTGATATCTTTATTTCCGTCTCAGCAAATCCTTTTTTTTCCACAGGGGATCGTGATGTCTTTCTATGGGATCGCGGGTCTCTTTATTAGCTCCTATTTGTGGTGCACACTTTCGTTGAATGTAGGGGGTGGTTATGATCGATTTGATAGAAAAGAAGGAATAGTGTGTATTTTTCGTTGGGGATTTCCTGGAAAAAATCGCCGCATCTTCCTCCAATTCTTTATAAAGGATATTCAGTCCGTCAGAATAGAAGTTAAAGAGGGTATTTATGCGCGTCGTGTGCTTTATATGGACATCAGAGGTCAGGGGGCCATTCCCTTGACTCGTACTGATGAGAATGTTACTCCACGGGAAATTGAACAAAAAGCTGCCGAATTGGCCTATTTCTTGCGTGTACCGATTGAAGTATTTTGATATAATGATAGAAAAAATAATATTCATTACTTAAATGTAAATGAAGTGGTTCTTTCGGGCATTCATCGAAAGGAGATACTTGCTTGGAATTTGACTCATTGCGATACCTGGAAACAATATTTTTTGATTGTTTTCTTCATTCGAATTCGAAGTGGATTCTTAATCTATTTCTTTATTCTTTCTCAATTCAAAGAAAAACTGCGAAATCACACACAAATAAAAAGCGAATAGATTCATAGGTTCGATACCTTGTAATAGAACTCATGCATGAGAGAAATATTGGATCGCATAGAGTTAACTAATGAGGTGGATTCATTAAAAATTCACAGATGAAATGAAAAATGGCAAAAAAGAAAGCATTCACTCCTCTTTTATATCTTGCATCTATAGTATTTTTGCCCTGGTGGATTTCTCTTTCATTTAATAAAAGTCTGGAATCTTGGGTTACTAATTGGTGGAATACTAGGCAATCCGAAATCTTTTTGAATGGTATTCAAGAAAAGAATATTCTAGAAAAATTCATAGAATTAGAGGAAATCTTTCTCTTGGAGGAAATGATCAAGGAATACTCGGAGACATATCTACAAAACCTTCGTATAGGAATTCACAAAGAAACGATCCAATTCATCAAGATACACAACGTGGATCGTATCCATACGATTTTGCACTTCTCGACAAATCTAATCTGTTTCATTATTCTAAGTGGTTATTCTATTTGGGGTAATGAAGAACTTGGCATTCTTAACTCTTGGGCCCGGGAATTCCTATATAACTTAAGTGACACAATAAAAGCTTTTTCTATTCTTTTATTAACTGATTTATGTATCGGATTCCATTCGCCCCACGGTTGGGAACTTATTATTGGGTCTGTCTACAAAGATTTTGGATTTGTTCATAATGAACAAATTTTATCTGGTCTTGTTTGTACTTTTCCAGTCATTCTAGATACACTTTTTAAATTTTGGATTTTCCGTTATTTAAATCGGGTTTCTCCGTCACTTGTAGTGATTTATCATTCAATGAATGATTGAAAAAAGATTCACTAATATTAATAGAATTCGAATGTTTCTTACTTTGTAGTTCGATATAAGCAAAGTGTAGAAAATCCTACTTACTCTTTCTATTTCTGCCCATCCCGAAGATTTATACATTATTCCAGTAAAATT